TTTCATCACATTGTCAGAACAAAAATATCGTATCCATCCATATAGATTAGATGTAAATATTTGATACATGAGACTACGATATGATATATATATATAAGTCTCTAAGATATAAATAATACGATATAAATGGATCTTGTCTTGTGTTCTGGAATAAAACATAGAATAAAATATAGTTAAAACATCTCTTATGTTGTGACTTGGAATAAAACCTTTTCTGGAAAGGAAGGGAATAGCAATTTATTCCTTTTATAGAACAGAACATCTAGGAACAAGAAGATTTAATCGGCAATATCGACAGATTACCGCCTAGTCCAAAGAAATATGAAAATGAAAAAAAAAAAAAGATCCACTGTTCCAATTTTTAATTTTAATATCAGAATAGTGGATATAGTTATGATTCAATGGGTTAGGTCCACTTACTTTTTTCTTTTGTTGATTTCTAATTGATTTTATTGCAATAATAAAAAATAGAAATATTTGTCGATTCAAGTAGACAACTTATTATTTTTCAGTCTAAACTTAATACTAGTCATTATATCATTAATAATATTAAATATTATTATAATAAACATAATAGGAAATGTTCAACCTTATAACTCTAATTACTATACTATTTAGTATAGTATAATTAATTCTAATTAATATATATATAAATTAATAAGGTTTCTTACTTATTTATTAAGTAATAAAAATATTAATAATATTTTTATTCTCCCTTCAAATATGAATACTACCGCGGTAGTTTTATGAAAAAACTAAAGCCCCTTATCGGATTTGAACCGATGACTTACGCCTTACCATGGCGTTACTCTACCACTGAGTTAAAAGGGCATATTTGATTCAATTCCTGAATAAGCCACTAGTCACTATGTGTTTAGTGTATATCCATATTATATGTTATATGTATATAAATACATCTTATACGTTATAATATATCTTAAACGTTATAGTGGTTCACTCAGGAACGATAAATCTTATTTACATAATGAGTATAGGATATACTTGTAAGTATAAGTAAAAAAAAAAAGGAGGTTTAATGATATTTGATTTCATAAATATCAATCAATGCAAGGAATTCTTTCAAGACAGATCCTAATTGCCATCATAACGAAAGGCATTTCATTGATACATGTACCTACCAATTCAACCTAGATCCCAAATATTTCATCGAATCATTAATAAAATAAAGCGATTCAGCTTGTCTCCCAAACTAAATCAAATTAAAATAAAATTTATTAAAAATAAATAATATTACTAAATATTAATATTATTAATAATTATTGAAATTATTAATAATTATTGAAATTATTAATAATATTATTAAAATTAAAAATTTTAAGAAAAAAAAAAAAATGAAATAGATTTATTTATCGAATTAGAAAATGTCGATTAGAATGAACGATAACGATTCAGGAATCTAAATAATCAAAAGATTATATATATATATAATCGTGAAAGACAGAAGGATCCTTCGCATTGAGTCATATGATTCCATTATATTGACAATTTCAAAAAACTATTCATACTATGATCATAGTATGATGACGGTTGGGCAAGTATGCCCCCATCGTCTAGCGGTTCAGGACATCTCTCTTTCAAGGAGGCAGCGGGGATTCGACTTCCCCTGGGGGTAGGGTACTACGAAAGGAAGTTGATCGTGGATTATCACTAAGCCTGGATTGATTCTTTCCGGGTCGATGCCCGAGCGGTTAATGGGGACGGACTGTAAATTCGTTGGCAATATGTCTACGCTGGTTCAAATCCAGCTCGGCCCAATAATTCGCCGATCCACCATGAAATGATATAAGCCTTTGTTGTTCCAGAAATCATCGATCCCAATAGAAAAAAGTCAAAATCTCTGATCAAATTTTCTGATATTGATATCTCTTATCTTTACCCCTATCGCTATTTATTTACTCTATTTATTTTTTATTTATTCTTTTTCCAACAAGTTTTGATCTTTGCTAAAGATCTAGATTCATATCAAGATCTGGAAGTGTAAAGTCTAAAGAAAAGAGTAAAGAAAAAAGGACCTTGTTTCATTGAAAGATTGACTATCCAATTAATTTGGAAATAACGAAAAGATTATTAGTAATCACTGCCTCTCTTGCTAAAGTTCATATCCATATCGAAAGTATTTGAATAAAATCATAAGAATATGTATACTGTACACCTTAATTTTATTATGTTATTTCCTTGGGATTGTAGTTCAATTGGTCAGAGCACCGCCCTGTCAAGGCGGAAGCTGCGGGTTCGAGCCCCGTCAGTCCCGATGGATCCAAATCCAATATCCAATAAAAAAATACATCAATTCATCCTTCCATATTTCTGTTCTGTGAAAGGGAGTACAAACAGTAGAATTTCATTGCTAACAGGAATCTCTTTTCTTTGTTATTTTTTTGAATTTCTTCTATTGTTTGGAACCAATGGTAATTGGAAAAGTGGTTAGATGATACTTCATCAAATGATTGTACAAGGAGGGCGCTAATTTTTATATTATAAAAATATAAAAGAATGAAAAATAGAAAATAGAAATAAAAAAGAAAGTAAAGAAGTAAATGGATTTTTGATTGTATCAAAATTGACTTTGGAATTCGGTATGGATAAAAGATCTTCCTATGTTATACTATTCAATTCTTGACGATGAATCAATTTATCAGATATTGTTATTCATGATATTGATCCGATTCGATTATATCTCGATGTAATTCATCCCATTGAATTTACAGACAAAAGATTTATCATCTCTATGGGATTAAATCCCGAGTTATTGCGAATTAAAGAAAAATGAAAGGATGAAATTATGGAAGTAAATATTCTCGCATTTATTGCTACTGCACTGTTCATTCTAATTCCTACTGCTTTTTTACTTATAATATACGTAAAAACAGTAAGTCAAAGTGATTAATTTGAATTAAACTTGTGACTCTTTAGTTCTTATCACTGATTAAAGAGAAGAAATAAAATAAAAGGATTCAAATTTCACGTTTTAAATGAAATGATCGAACTAGAATCAGCAGTATTCTATGAGAGCAGTATTCGATGAGATACTAGATAGTATGGTAGAAAAATATTTTTCTACCATACAATACTAGTATTGTTATTTACTTTATAAAGTTTGCTGTATGACGATACAGGTTAATTTAATATAATATATATCAATGACATTATTATCTTCATATATAGATATCAATTCCATATATAATGTACATAGTGCCATGTCCCAATTCTATTTCTTTGCTTCATCCATTTCTATTTGATTTGTGTTGATTCCAATCAATTTGAAATAATCGAAAGACCACTCTTACTCTTATGATTCTAATTCCTAGATTTCTTATCTTTTTTAATTTAATATGAATTTCGATATACATTGAAAGAAAGAAAGAATCAAATCAATGAAAGAAAAGTAGATATGGGTATAATAAAAGGAAATCAAGTAATCTTCTTGTTAGCATTCCAACAAAGAAGTAATTAATTGACCAGTTGACAAAGGATCCAGAGGTTCCATGGGAACTTCTTCGGATTTCGAAAAGGATTAATAAACCTCACCGATTTTAACCTTTCAACCATGATATGAAATCAAAAAAGAGACCAGCATAAATAATATTTTAAATAAAATCTTTATTTAAATAAAATCTTTAAAATAATAAAACACAAATGGTAAGTGCGCAATATGTGACTTGCCTAAAGACAATATTTTCTTATGTGTAGTATCTCCTTGGACAACCGCTACGTCTATGTTGTTTTTCGTAAAGTCTATGTTGTTTTCCGTAAAAAAGTGTATCGACGTAATGTAATAACAGAACTATTTTCTTTTCTCTTTGAAGAGGAAAGAAAAAGAAGGAAAAAAATAACAAAGAAAAAGTAAAGTATATAGTAATAAAAGGTTTCGTTCTTACTCATTGTCACTATAAGAAGATTTATGAAGAATTCGATTGAAAAAGATTTCATACCATTTGGAGCACTTTTACTTTCGAAATAGGAACATAAGAATAATTGAAATCTTTGTTTGATTGAAAGAGTTCATATATTATTTGAAAGAGTTCATATATTATTTATAGAATACATTACTCCAGTAGAATCCAATACATATAACTTCGAAATGAAAATATTTTCAAATTCAATTTTGAAATTGAAATAGTAAATTAAAAAATAGTCTTTGCAGAACGATCTAAAAAAAAAATTGATACAGTTTGATTCCTAAACTCAATTAGTAGTACTTCTAGAGTCCACTTCTTCCCCATACTACGAGTGAAAGGGAAAATGTAAAGACTACCATTAAAGCAGCCCAAGCGAGACTTACTATATCCATGTAAATTATGTCCTCGATCTCTATGAAGGAATTATTCAATTATTGTTCACTAATAATAGTAGAATTACCAGCGAAGAGTCAAAAGGGAGTTCTGATCCAACACCATTGATGAAACAATCCAATAAATCCAATTAGGCCAAGTTCTAATGATTATACTCGAAGATTTCTAGTATAATCGGAAAACATTAAGTACAAGCAAAATACGTAGAGACAACCTTTGACGTCTCAGAAGTATCAAAGGAATGTTATGTTAATAATATGTCAGAATAATAAGACCCGTTCTTTCTTTTGTCGCCCTTAAGTCTTAAGTCAAAAGTATAAAAAAATATAGAATCAAGATAGATCATTATCTATCGCATACCCCTATTTTTATTTCTTTATTTCTTTTTGATTTTTCCCATTTATTTGATCTCAATCTTACCATCTTCGATTGTCACTATGAACCAATCGAAAACGTCCTATTACGTTCTTGACTCAAGATTATCAAAAATTTAAAATTGATTTTTGTACTTTAGTTAAATTAAAACTTTAATATAGAATATATAAATTAAGTAAAAATATATAAACTAAAAGCATATATAAATAAAGTTAAAGAAAAAGCCAATTATCCATTCAATCGAATTAATTACTATTGAATGGATGTCAGAGTACTCATATACTTTCATGAGTATGTATACAAAGTATCTTC